ATAGCTCCATTGAGTCCCGTATCGGTTATAGAAGCAATTCCTATAAGTATAAAACCCATATGAGATACCGAGGAATAGGCTATTCTTTTTTTTAAATTACGTTGGCCGGGAGATGTTGAAGCTGCATAGATTATTTGTATTGTACCTACTATCATCAACCAAGGAGAAAATATAGAATGAGCGTGTGGTAATAATTCCATATTAATCCGAATCAATCCATACGCTCCCATTTTTAATAAAATTCCGGCTAGAAGCATACAAGTACTGTAATGTGCCTCTCCGTGGGTATCTGGTAACCATGTATGTAGGGGTAGAATCGGTAATTTGACAGCAAAAGCGATAAAAAATCCAATATAGAATATTATTTCCAAAGCCACAGGATACGACTGATTAACTGATGTTTCAAAATTTAATGTTGGTTCATTAGAACCATATAAACCGATACCCAGAACTCCCATTAAGAGAAAAATGGAACCCCCCGCCGTGTACAAAATAAATTTTGTGGCTGAATAGAGACGTTTTTTTCCTCCCCACATGGATAGAAGTAGATAAACCGGAATTAATTCTAATTCCCACATGATAAAAAAAAGTAAAAGGTCCCGAGAAGAAAATGATCCTATTTGACCGCTGTACATTGCTAACATCAAGAAATGGAATAATCGAGAATCCCGAGTAACAGGCCAGGCCGCTAATGTAGCTAAAGTAGTGATAAATCCTGTTAATAAAACGGGCCCTATAGACAGTCCATCTATTCCTAATTTCCAACGGAAATCAAAAAAATTGATCCATTTATAGTCGTCTACTAGTTGGATTAATGGATCGTCCAATTGGAAATGATAACAGAATACATAGGTTGTTAGAAGAAGTTCTAACATGCATATACATATGGTATACCACCTAATTACCCTATTTCCTTTATGGGGAAGAAAGAAAATTAAGGAACCCGAAAATATTGGTAAAACTACAATTATTGTTAACCAAGGAAATTTGTTCGTGGTAAAGACAAGATACGCTTGGACCAGAAAAACATGTGCCCAAAATATCTTATTTTGGGCACATGTTTTGGCGGTAAAAAAAAAATGGACTCAAGGAGAGGTTTCTGTAACGTATTAATAAGCTATACCCATACTGCGGGTTGTTTCATGCCATAAATAAACTCGAACACTCAAGAAATCCGTTGGGCAGGCGGATTCGCATCTCTTACAGCCGACACAATCCTCTGTTCTTGGAGCGGAAGCTATTTGTTTGGCTTTACATCCGTCCCAAGGTATCATTTCTAATACATCCGTAGGACAGGCTCGGACACATTGAGTACACCCAATACATGTATCATAAATCTTTACTGAATGCGACATTGGATCGATATTTTTGAACGTGATAAAGTTTCAATCTAGTAAATTGATAAATGAATTATATATTTAAATACTAATACTAGATGAATCGATGAGTTACCCGGTTTTTCTGGATTGACAGTGCCAAACTACTTTGATTTCTTATCTTTGTGATAACATGATCATACCTTACGTGGCACACATGCTAATTTTAATTGATTTATGAAAATTCTAATTTTATTTTAATAGGATAATATTACTTATTCAACAAATTAGATTGATTTATACGAGTTGATTTTCTGTTACGATAAATTGATGAAACAATAGCGAGTCCAATAGCGGCTTCAGCAGCTGCAATAGCTATAACAAAAATAGAAAAAATTGCTCCTTTTAATTGACGACTATCAAAAAAATCAGAAAATGTTACAAAATTGAGATTAACCGCATTTAATATAAGTTCAAGACACATAAGAGCCCTAACCATATTTCTACTTGTAATCAATCCATATAGACCGACAGAAAATAAATAGGCACTCAAAACAAGTACATGTTCGAGCATCATTAACCAACTCCTCATCAATCTAGATTCATTTCAATATGAACAACAATTTAACCAATTGGATTGACTAGAATAATGAAATAAAGGAATATATTGGGAATAGATCAAACTAATAAAGACTTTCTCTTTTATATCCAAAGTCAAATAGAAAAAGGAAATGCATGTGATAGCTCATAACAAGGGTTTTCCGGTTCTAAAGAGTTATTATTGACGAGCTACAGCAATTGCGCCGATTAACGCAACTAAAAGAATTAGTGAAATAAATTCAAACGGAATAAAAAAATCTGTTGATAAATGAATCCCAATTTGTTGACTATTACTTATCAGATCTTGCTCTATAATCTGGCTTGCTTTTGTAGTCCAAATAATCCCGTACCATGACGTATCTGGAATAGTAGTAATTAGTGAAAAAAAAATACTTGTGCAGACCACGGAAGTTACTCCATCTCCCACGGTCCAAAGGCGGAAATCTTTGGAATATTCTGAACCATTTATGAACATCACAGCAAAAATGATTAAAACATTTATGGCTCCTACGTAAATAAGGAGCTGCGCGGCAGCTACAAAATGCGAGTTTGATAGAATATAGAATAAAGATATACAAACAAAA